TATGAAAAAAACTGAAAGACCCCTTAACTATTTAAGTTTTTGATAGAACGAATCACACTTTTACCACTAAACTATACCCGCTACATATTATTGTATAGTATATGAGTATATGAATGGACCATTTGTCGAACAAAAGAGTGAGGCGCAATCAAGATAGCACCAGAATCATGAAAATTCTAGCGTTGACGCTTCGTCCTGGGGGGACTTAAGTAGGCGAAGAGCAGAAAGCTTACTTAAATAACATAAAAAAAAGTTATAGTTATATTATACTTTTCTTTTCGTTTGATACGAAGTCATTACTGACAGTCTCGGTCTGAAAGAATCATTGAAGCTGGATCATAGAAAGGATGAAATCTGCATACATGGTTCCTTTTTTTCAACTTCTCTTTCAATTGCCAGATCTTACTTATGAATTAAGAATTCGGGTCAATTGGATCTCAATTGTTCAAATAAAGCTTGTCTCTTGAACAAATAAATGAGTTATATTATAACTACGTTTATAAATATAAATATGTGTGTTTAATATTTAATATTTGATATTTTATTTCATTTTTTATTTTAATTTAATATTTTTTATTCCAGTTTCTTTTTCCAGTAAGTAATAAATTAAGTAATAAATTGATAAAAAGTTAAGTAATAAATTGATAAAAAGAAAATAAAAAAAAAAATATAAAAAAATATAAATATAAATATAAAATATAAATATATAATAAAATATATAATATATATATATTAATAATATTAATTTAATATAATATATTAATAATATTAAGTAATTAATATTAAGTAATGATATTAAGATTAAGTATTAATATTAAGTAATTAATATTAAGTAATGATATTAAGATTAAGTATTAATATTAAGTATTAATATAATATTGAGTATTAATAATAAGAAATGACACTTCAACAAGTATTTTTGATTGATATCAAATCATTATTAAATCATTTTATCTATGGAAATACTGGCCTGGCCAGTACTTAAACCAAGTTGGGGGAATAAACCTTTCGTACAAAATAAAAGAAGTAGGGTATTTTTCTATTGGGGATATCCGTTTCGAATCATTATCTAAATTGAATTCCTGATCCAATTTCTTCTTAAAATTTTTTTCTTATCTTATATTTATATAATCTTATATTTATATATATATTACTTTATTGTTTATTGTTCTTTATTGTTCTTTTTATATTATATATCTTTTATCTTTATTCTTTTTTTCTTTATACTTTATAATATTTTTTATTAATATTTATATTTATATATTTATTATAATAAATAAATATAAATATTAATAAAAGAATATATAAATAAAAGATAAAAATATATAAAAAAAATAGATAAATAAAAAAGGAAAACGAAGGTTTTTATCAATCTTTACTTCACGTGTCACATCACATAAAAAACTTTCCATTTTAAAATGGGGATGCGGAGAGATGGCTGAGTGGACTAAAGCGGCGGATTGCTAATCCGTTGTACGAGTTTTTCGTACCGAGGGTTCGAATCCCTCTCTCTCCGCTTCTTCTGATTACTTGAGACTTTCGAATTCGAATTCGAAGGAATTTCGATCCCTTGATTTTCTCATAGGTAAATGTATGGAATACATAAAATCATAAGAAAAAATTTCGAAAAAGCAGGAAAAACTAAAAATATCTTTTTTTTATTCCTCACGTCCAGGATTACGCTCTGGATCATTAGATAAAAATCCGAAGATGAAGAGAGAAATAAAGAATATCACTACTGTATAAACGAATAGTTTGAGAGTAAGCATTACACAATCTCCAAGATCTTTTTTTTTTTTTTTTTTAGGTAATAGATTACTTATTTTTTACCACATACACTATTTTGTTTTGACATGACACCCCCCAAAAAATGAAGTGTTTTTTGAAAAGAAAGTCATTTTCACGAATTTCTTTGGAATAAGATTTTTATTCCTTCGTTATCAAAAATTTCTTGTCATATGATTAGGTATTGTAGGCAACCTAATAAAATCTTTGCTCACTGTAAGGTTAGAACGAGGAAATAAGCTGATCAAAATTCATCGCCGCGGTTATTCAATATACAAGAATTTCTATTTTTGAATCGAGGGTTCATAATGTAAGACTTATCTGGTCTTATCAATTTTTCGAATTTTGATTTATCGAATAAATCATGAATTTAGCAGAGTATTAAATCATCGAAAACTTACAGCAGCTTGCCAAACAAAGGCTAAGAGAAAAAAAAGTACAGGTATGACAGGCATAACATCTACGATTGGATTTAAAAAGGCATAAGCTTCGGGCAATTTGGCGAAGAAAAAACTACTCGAATAAAAGACAGAATTAAGACAGATACAGATTAAACTAAAGATATTAAGCATAACAAAATTTCGTTCTTGTAGATTAGATAATTTTATTCTGATTGAGTTTTTTTTATAAGGGAAAAAAAAGACAAGTCAAAAAATCTTTCTTTTTCTTCGAACTCTCCCAAATAAAAATAAATCCTTCCTTCCATTCTCAAATGAGAATACAAGGAATTCCATTTTCATACAATATCTTAACTGAATTCCATGTAATGATCAATGAATTTTTTTGATTCTATATCTACATGTGTTGAATCCTAGCAACAATATATCCCCAATGTATTTATTTTATTTTTATTGGGTTGGGATTGACGAATAACCAATACCAATATTAATGTTTATTAGTGTCGAATAGAAATTCGAAATGGGGCGTGGCCAAGCGGTAAGGCAGCGGGTTTTGGTCCCGTTACTCGGAGGTTCGAATCCTTCCGTCCCAGATCGTTTCCATCAGAAACGAAAGATGGGATCACATTGTATCCCACATGAAACATAAAATTGTTAACGAGAACAATCTTTTGTTCTGAATTCTAAGAATCATTCCTAGAATCATATTTTTTCTTTCATTTAGTTTCTCACAAACGTAATCAAGTGAGAAATGTGGGTGGAAATAAATATCTTTTTTTTTATTCAAAAAAGAAATTCTGGGTTTATCATTCACATTCAGGATCACATTCAGGATATGCTCGTACTACTTAATATTATATTCATTTTAAAGTTAGCTACTTATGAAAACTTTATGTCCCATATCTATGAAATGTCAATTCTCACATGAAGCATTCTGAATCGAAATGTGAATGAAAGAAAGGCCTCTTTATTCCCTTACCAAGGGTAAAATAAAAATCCTAAAGTAAATAAATGGGGTATCCCAATTCCACAGTCTATGCGGAGACTAAAGAGTAGGGAGTTTTTGGTACTAATTTCATCACTGGTCTTAAAACTTCTAAAGCTGGTGTGGGAAAAAATAGTAAAAACAAATTGAACCGGACCCCATTTTTTTGTATTTTATCTGGTTCATCTTATATCTTATCCGGTTCAAATGAATAATTGTAAATCAATGTAATGTAGCGATTGGGGGGAAATTCGTATATTGCATCTACTTGACTTTATGGAATTGATGGAAAAGAAAAATTCTTGAACCTGAAGTAAAACAAAATCTGTATTGTATAAAATCAAAAAGTTTTATTAATAATTATTGATTTTTTTCCGGGATTGCAAATCTATTAAAAGGTTCTTCTTTTGAGGTTTATAGTTTATTTGTTCGAGAAAAATGGATCCTTCATGATTGATCGTCCCGAACAATCTTTTTAAGATGTAAAAAAGTCTTAAGCAAACTTATTTATTCGTCTTTTTTAGAAATATGTTTCATTCATATGATAGAATATAGAGTTAAATAAATTGGATCCTTGCTGAGCCTTCCCCGGATAAATACTTATCTATCCATAGATAGATAGATAGAAAGTATGTACTATTATATACCGGTATACACACATATATACCGGTATACACACACCGGTTGAGCCAATGACTATTCATGATTCCATATTGAATCAATTACATACCGGTTTGAAATAAAATTAGAGGAATGTTATGGTAAAACTTCGTTTGAAACGATGTGGTAGAAAGCAACGTGCGATTTGAAGGACATGATCGGCTGTGGATTCTTACATCCACCATTTTCTATAGGAATGAAGATGCTCTTGGCTCGACATAGTTTGTTCTGCTCTGTTAGGAACCTAATTTGTGTTCGGTTGCCTAATTTGTGTTCGGTTGTAAGTAAATAGTACATGATGGAGCTCGAGCAGAAAGGATTGATTCCTTTATCAGGGGGAAGAATCTAGGGTTAGTAACTATCAATAAGTTAGACCAACTTTGTAAGTATATCCTCAATATATAAATCGAAAGGTTAAAAAAATCGAAAAATAAAAGAAGTTTGAAAAAAAAAAGTAAAATTTTTCAGAATTGGTAAAACTATTTCGATCAAAAGTGTATCACAAGGGAATCCACCGTTCATATTCTATTTCTATAGTATAGAAAAAGATAACAAAAAAAAAAAGGTATGTTGCTGCTCTTTTGAAAGGAGTAAGGATCACCGAAGTAATGTCTAAACCCAATGATTTCACAAAGCAAAGAAAATGGATTCCGGAACAAGTAAACACTATTTTCAATTGTCTCAACAATTGAATCAGAATGAGGAATAAAAATAGATTCGAGATGAGACAAACAAAAGAGGTTAGAGACGGCTCAATAAATGTCTAAGGGTTTCCCTTCGAACTCTGTCAGAATTACCCAACTTGAGTTATGAGTACGAATGAGATTTCTTTTTTTCTGTAAGGAAGAATAAAAAAACGACTCAAATCATAGTCTAATTTATGATTTTTATGATTTTATGGATCCATTTGTCATTATATACATATACAGAAATTTAGAATCCTTTTTTCTCGAGCCGTATGAGGAGAAAACCTCCTATACGTTTCTAGGGGGGGCATTGTTTATTTACATCTATTCCAATGAGCCATCTACCGAATCGTTGCAATTGATGTTCGATCCCGAAGAGAAGGAAGAGATCTTAGAAAAGTAGGTTTTTACGATCCGATAAAGAATCAAACTTATTTAAATGTTCCTGTTATTCTATATTTCCTTGAAAAAGGTGCTCAACCTACGAGAACTGTTTGTGATATTTTAAGGAAGGCGGAATTATTTCAAGAAAGAACTTCGATTCGAGGTAATTGTAATTAAAGTAAAAAAACAAAATTAATAAATAAAAAAAGGGGGGGGTCACTAGTATATATCTTTGTGTAATTATTTACACACAATTTGCCTTTTTCTTGCTGTATTCATATTTAATTTACTTTTTTTTGTTCGTTGCGGGAATCCACCAACAAACAAGGGGTTAATCTTGCTTATTGTACCTCTATTGATTGAATAAACCCGAGATTTTTTCTTTACTTTACATCTTTCGTATTTTTTTCATCCAAATTTCTTATTTATGTTTATGTTGTGCCAATCCAACACAAGTCCTTATTTGATTTACTTAAATTTCTTTTCTTAACATTGGATCCATATTGACAATGGTGCATCGAAGAAATATAATTCGATCGTAGATAAATAGATCCGTTTATCTCCACCCCATATTGGTTTTTTCTTTCCTTCCCTTCAGTCAAATGATGGGTTTGCCCTGCCGATTTACTGGCATACAAGATGTATTTTCTTAACGAAAAAGAAAAGAAAGAAAATTGATAAATAAAATGGTGGTTTGTCACAATTTTGACATCTCTATTGGGAATCAGTTGTTGTTTAATCCAATCTGTCCATTTTGGTATTTTGGTGTTTTTAATTGATAAACAAAAACAAATTTTTCTTTTCGATTTGTTCTAGTTCAATGTTTTGACGGGGTCGTGCAGTGCAATTCAATTGATTTTTTTATTTTGACCGTATTTACATATATCCTATTTATTTTATTTTTTTATTTTTTATTTTATTCGGGTTGCTAACTCAACGGTAGAGTACTCGGCTTTTAAGTGCGACTATGATCTTTTACACATTTGGATGAAGCAACAGATTCGTCCAGACTATTGGTAGAGTCTATAAGACCACGACTGATCCTCAAAGGTAATGAATGGAAAAAACAGCATGTCGTAATAAAATATTATAATTTTATTATTTAATTTATTATTTATTATTATTTATTTATATTATTATTTATTTAATTTATTATTTAATTAAATATTATTTAATTTTTAATTTTTAATTAAAGTAGAACTTTGAGTTTATCCTTACCGGATCGTTATTACAATTTTTTTTTTTCACTTTCAATTTCAAAAAGAAACAAAAAGAAAAAAAAAATTCACATTTACAGTTAGGTCTAGTGAATAAATGGATAGAGCCCTATGGGTCTAATTCTGGTGAAATAAAAAGCAACGAGCTTTTGTTCTTAATTTGAATGATTACCCTATCTAATTAGACGTTAAAGATAGATTAGTGCCTGATGCGGGAAAGGGTGGGTTCTTCTGTGAGTGGACCATTGATTTTCTTTCTTTTTTTTTTTTATGAATCCTAATTATTCTTTGTTATGGGTTGGAGACAGATGTGTAGAAGAAACAGTATACTGATAAAGTAAAGAGAATTTATTCCAAAGTCAAAAGAGCGATCGAGTTGCAAAAATAAAGGATTTTTGACTCTCTTGTAATTATAACGAACATAAACCGATTGGATAGAAAAGAAAAAAGATCTGTTGATTGGACTCCACTGTTTCCTTTGTTTGCGGGATATATATTTTTTTCTTACTGTAATTATATACATAATACATACCCTGTTCTGACCATATTGCACTATGTATCATTTGATAACCTAAAAAATGAAATAGGTCCCGCCTCTGGTTCAAGTAGAAATGTAAATGGAAGAATTACAAGGATATTTAGAAAAAGATCGATCTTGGCAACAACACTTTCTATATCCGCTTCTCTTTAAGGAGTATATTTACACATTTGTTCATGATCGTGGTTTAAATGGTTCGATTTTTTACGAATCCACGGAAATTATTGGTTATGACAGTAAATATAGTTCATTACTTGTGAAACGCTCAATTATTCGAATGTATCAACAGAATTATTTGATTTATTCGGTTAATGATTCTAACCAAAATCGATTCGTTGGGCACAACAATTTTTTTTATTTTCATTTTTTTTATTCTCAGATGATATTGGAAGGTTTTGCAGTCATTGTGGAAATTCCATTCTTGCTGCGATTAGTATCTTTCCTCGAAGAAAAAAAAATACCAAAATCTAAGAATTTGAATTTACGATCTATTCATTCAATATTTCCCTTTTTGGAGGACAAATTATCGCATTTAAATTATGTGTCAGATATACTAATACCTTATCCCATCCATCTGAAAATCTTGGTTCAAATCCTTCAATTCTGGATCCAAGATGTTCCTTCTTTACATTTATTGCGATTCTTTCTTCACGAATATCATAATTGGAATAGTCTTATTACTCCGAATAATTCTATTTTTCTTTTTTCAAAAGAAAATAAAAGACTATTTCGGTTCCCATATAATTTTTATGTATCTGAATGCGAATTTGTATTAGTTTTTCTTCGTAAACAATCTTCTTATTTACGATTAACATCTTCTGGAGCTTTTCTTGAGCGAACACATTTC